GCAAACGTAGCTTAATTAAAGCATAACACTGAAGATGTTAAGATAAGCCCTAGTAAGGCTTCGTGAGCACAAAAGTTTGGTCCTGACTTTACTGTTAGCTTGAGCTGGATTTACACATGCAAGTCTCCGCACCCCTGTGAGAATGCCCCACAGTTCCCCTCCCTGGAACAAGGAGCAGGTATCAGGCACGCTACGGCAGCCCATTACACCTTGCTTGGCCACACCCCCAAGGGACAACAGCAGTGATAGATATTAAGCCATGAGTGAAAACTTGACTTAGTTAAAGCTTACAGGGCCGGTAAAACTCGTGCCAGCCACCGCGGTTATACGAGCGGCCCAAGTTAACAGAACCTCGGCGTAAAGCGTGGTTAGATACTTTCAAACTAAAGCCGAATCCTCTCCAAGCTGTTATACGCTCATGAGAACCAGAAGAACCACTACGAAAGTGGCTTTATACAATTTGAACCCACGAAAGCTAAGGTACAAACTGGGATTAGATACCCCACTATGCTTAGCCCTAAACTTAGATAATTATTTACCCATATTATCCGCCCGGGTACTACGAGCACCAGCTTAAAACCCAAAGGACTTGGCGGTGCTTAACAACCCCCTAGAGGAGCCTGTTCTAGAACCGATAACCCTCGTTAAACCTCACCCTCCCTTGTTTGTCCCGCCTATATACCGCCGTCGTCAGCTTACCCTATGAAGGATTAACAGTAAGCAAGATTAGTAAAGCTTAAAACGTCAGGTCGAGGTGTAGCAAATGGGAGGGGAAGAAATGGGCTACATTTCCTATACAGGAAAAACGGAAGATATAATGAAATTTATGTCAGAAGGAGGATTTAGTAGTAAGATGGAAAAAGAGCGTCCACCTGAAACTGGCCCTTAAGCGCGCACACACCGCCCGTCACTCTCCCCGAGCCAAGATAACAAGATAACTAATTAACCCTAAAGGCAAAGGGGAGGCAAGTCGTAACATGGTAAGCATACCGGAAGGTGTGCTTGGCTAAATCAGGGTATAGCTAAGACAGAATAGCATTTCCCTTACACTGAAAAGTCCCCCGTGCAATTCGGAGTACCCTGACCCCCAACAGCTAGCCCGACCTTATTACAATAACTTATCCACATCAATAGCACAGAATAATAAATAGAAATTAAACAAAACATTTAACCACACAAGTATGGGCGATAGAAAAAGAAAACTGGAGCAATAGAAAAAGTACCGCAAGGGAACGCTGAAAAAGAAGTGAAATAAATCAGTAAAGAAAAGTAAAGCAGAGACACATCCTTGTACCTTTTGCATCATGATTTAGCAAGTCCTGCTCGAGCAAAAAGAATTGTAGTTTGAGAACCCGAAACCAAGTGAGCTACTCCAAGACAGCCTATTCTATAGGGCTAACCCGTCTCTGTGGCAAAAGATGTGGGAAGAGCTTTGAGTAGAGGTGATAGACCTACCGAACTTGGTGATAGCTGGTTGCCTGTGAAATGAATAGAAGTTCAGCCATTAAAATTCTCTAATCAAACTTGAGAAGCCGAGATATGAGAAGCTTAGTGAGTTATTCATAGGGGGTACAGCCCCTTTGAAGAAGGATACAACCTTAGATAGGAGGTTAAAGATTAAAATAAAGAAGTACAGTACACTAGTGGGCTTAAAAGCAGCCATCTAAAAGAAAAGCGTTAAAGCTTGAGTACAAGGCAAACCATAAATCAAAATAAATTTATCTTAATCCCCTTATCCTACCAGGCCGACCTATGCCAACATAGAAGCGCTGATGCTAGAATGAGTAATAAGAGAAGAGAATCTCTCCTAATACAAGTGTAACTCAGAACGAACTACTCACTGAGGACTAACGGACCCATCAAGAGGGTACTGACCCACAAATAAATAACTGGAAAAAACACCTGCCCCCCCCCCGTTGACCTTACACAAGAGTATTTTTAAAGGAAAGACTAAAAGGAGTGTGAAGGAACTCGGCAAACCTTAAGCCTCGCCTGTTTACCAAAAACATCGCCTCCCGACCCGTCAAACATGGGAGGTCCCGCCTGCCCTGTGATTTTAATTTAACGGCCGCGGTATTTTGACCGTGCAAAGGTAGCGCAATCACTTGTCTCTTAAATGGAGACCTGTATGAATGGCATAACGAGGGCTTAACTGTCTCCCCCTCCCAGTCAATGAAATTGATCCCCCCGTGCAGAAGCGGGGATGCTAACATAAGACGAGAAGACCCTGTGGAGCTTTAGGCAGAGAATAGTACCTGTAAAGATTAGCCTACCAGCATTAAACAGAAGGTACCCCTGTTCACATGCCTTTGGTTGGGGCGACCGCGGGGAACACAAAACCCCCACGTGGAAGGAGAACTTCCTCTTTAAACTAAGAGCTGCAGCTCTAAAGAACAGAACTTCTGACCAGAATGACCCGGCGATTCTTCCGCCGATCAACGAAACTAGTTACCCCAGGGATAACAGCGCAATCCCTTCCCAGAGCCCATATCGACGAAGGGGTTTACGACCTCGATGTTGGATCAGGACATCCTAATGGTGCAGTCGCTATTAAGGGTTCGTTTGTTCAACGATTAAAGTCCTACGTGATCTGAGTTCAGACCGGAGTAATCCAGGTCAGTTTCTATCTATGAAATGATTTTTTCCAGTACGAAAGGACCGAAAAAATGGGGCCTATGCTCAAGGTACGCCCCACCACCTACCTAATGAAGACAACTCAATTAGGCAAAGGGGCATAATCTCCCTGCCACAGACTATGGCATGTTAAGATGGCAGAGCCCGGCTAATGCAAAAGACCTAAGCCCTTTCCACCAGAGGTTCAAATCCTCTTCTTAACTATGATCTCAACACTCATCTCCTTCGTGATCCACCCCCTCGTACTAATTATCTTTGTCCTCCTGGCCGTAGCACTTCTGACTCTCGTTGAACGAAAAGTTTTAGGCTATATGCAGCTGCGGAAAGGCCCTAACGTCGTGGGCCCCTACGGACTTTTGCAACCTATCGCTGACGGCCTCAAGCTGTTTATGAAAGAACCTGTCCGCCCCTCCACCTCTTCCCCAGTCTTATTTCTTCTAGCCCCTATTATAGCCCTCACTCTTGCCCTCACCCTATGGGCTCCCATCCCCCTTCCTTTTCCAGTTGCGGACTTAAACCTCGGCCTATTGTTTATTCTGGCAATCTCCAGCCTGGCCGTCTATTCCATTCTGGGCTCAGGCTGAGCCTCCAATTCCAAGTACGCATTGATTGGGGCCCTACGGGCTGTAGCCCAAACTATTTCCTATGAAGTTAGCCTTGGCCTGATCCTCCTTAATGCTATTATTTTCACAGGGGGCTTTACCCTCCAAACCTTCAACGTCGCCCAGGAGGCCACATGACTAGTTTTTCCCGCCTGACCTCTAGCAGCAATATGATTTATTTCAACACTGGCTGAGACCAACCGGGCCCCCTTTGACCTTACCGAAGGTGAGTCCGAGCTGGTCTCTGGCTTCAACGTTGAGTACGCGGGTGGACCTTTTGCCCTATTCTTCCTAGCGGAGTATGCCAACATCCTTTTTATAAATACCCTTTCTGCCACGCTTTTCCTTGGCTCCTCCATAATCATTATTTTTCCCCACTTAACAACAACCATCCTTATAGTGAAAGCTACTTTTTTGGCAGTCCTTTTCCTATGGGTCCGAGCATCCTACCCCCGATTTCGGTACGACCAGCTTATGCACTTAATTTGAAAGAGCTTTTTGCCCCTCACACTAGCCCTTGTTATCTGACATCTTGCCCTCCCAATTGCCACGGCAGGCCTTCCCCCCCAGTGTTAGAGGAGCCGTGCCTGAATAAAGGGTTACTTTGATGGAGTAAATCATGGGGGTTAAAGCCCCCCCGCCTCCTTAGAAAGAAGGGATTCGAACCCTACCTGAAGAGATCAAAACTCTTAGTGCTTCCACTACACCACTTCCTAGTAAAGTCAGCTAATTAAGCTTTTGGGCCCATACCCCAAACATGTTGGTTAAACTCCTTCCTTTACTAATGAGCCCGCTTGTTACCCCTATTCTAATTGCCAGCATGGTACTAGGTACTACCGCCACACTGGCCAGCTCTCACTGGCTCTTAGCGTGAATGGGCCTAGAATTAAACACCATCGCCATTATCCCCCTAATAGCACGCCGACACCATCCTCGTGCAATTGAAGCCACTACTAAATATTTTCTTATCCAAGCTGCCGCCGCGGCCCTTTTGCTCTTCGCCGCCCTCTCCAACGCCTGGCTATCCGGGGAATGGGCCATCCAGCACATGACCCACCCCCTTACAACGACCCTAATTACCCTCGCATTGGCCCTTAAGCTTGGCCTTGCGCCACTACATGCCTGACTACCGGACATCATTCAAGGCCTGGACCTAACCATAGGACTAGTTCTTTCCACTTGACAAAAGATTGCCCCTATGGCACTACTGCTTCAAGTCCGCCTTGAAGACCCCTCGACATTTATCCTTCTGGGCCTTTTATCAACCCTAGTCGGGGGCTGAGGCGGCTTAAATCAGACGCACCTTCGGAAGCTCATGGCATACTCGTCTATTGCCCACCTTGGCTGGATAACCATTATTATACAATTCTTCCCCGGCTTAGCTCTTCTTAACCTAGCTATTTACGTCTTCATGACCACCTCTATATTCTTGATCTTTGAGAAGTTAAACGTAACAAACATCTCCGCCCTCTCCTGTGCCTGGGCGAAGGCCCCCCTTTTAACGGCCATCACGCCACTTATCCTCCTCTCACTCGGCGGTCTTCCACCCCTCACAGGCTTTGCCCCCAAGTGAATGATCCTACAGGAGCTCACAAAACAGGACCTTCTTTTACTTGCCACCCTAGCAGCTTTATCAGCACTTCTTAGCCTGTACTTCTACCTCCGCCTTTCTTACGCAATGGCCTTAACCATCTCCCCCAACACTTTGATGGCCTCCGCCCCCTGACGCCTTCCTTCGACCAAGGACAGCCTAATGACTGCTTTCTTTTCATCTCTATCTGTTCTCCTTCTCCCTACGGTTCCAACCATGCTTGTCCTCCTGCCATAAGAGTTTAGGCTAATCCGACAAGACCAAGGGCCTTCAAAGCCCTAAGTGGAGGTTAGAGTCCTCCAACTCTTAACTAAGACTTGCGGGCTTTTAACCCACATCTCCTGTATGCAAAACAGACACTTTAATTAAGCTAAAGCCTTGCTAGACGGGTAGGCCTCGATCCTACAACCTCTTAGTTAACAGCTAAGCGCCCAAGCCAGCGAGCATCCGCCTAACCTTTCCCCCGCCGAGCCTGAAAGGCGGGGGAAAGCCCCGGCAGAGTTTAATCTGCTTCTTAAGATTTGCAATCTCATATGTAACACCCCGGGGCTGGCAGGAGGGGGATTCAAACCCCCATATATGGAGCTACAAACCACCGCTTAGACTTCAGCCATCCTACCTGTGGCAATCACGCGTTGATTTTTCTCAACTAATCACAAAGACATCGGCACCCTCTATTTAGTATTTGGTGCCTGAGCTGGCATGGTGGGGACGGCCCTTAGCCTACTTATTCGAGCAGAGCTCAGCCAGCCCGGTGCGCTTCTTGGCGACGATCAAATTTATAACGTAATCGTTACAGCCCACGCCTTCGTAATAATCTTCTTTATAGTAATGCCAATTATAATTGGCGGATTCGGCAACTGGCTAATTCCACTTATGATTGGGGCCCCCGACATAGCCTTCCCACGAATAAATAACATAAGCTTCTGACTACTGCCCCCCTCTTTTCTTCTGCTCCTGGCCTCCTCTGGAGTAGAGGCCGGGGCTGGGACTGGGTGAACGGTGTATCCCCCCCTATCCGGAAACCTGGCCCATGCAGGGGCATCAGTAGACTTAACCATTTTTTCCCTGCATTTGGCGGGTGTCTCTTCAATCTTGGGGGCCATTAACTTTATTACTACTATTATTAATATGAAACCCCCCGCCATTTCTCAGTACCAAACACCCCTGTTTGTGTGGGCCGTCCTAATTACAGCCGTTCTCCTTCTCCTCTCACTCCCCGTTTTAGCTGCCGGCATTACAATACTCCTTACAGATCGAAACCTCAATACCACGTTTTTTGACCCCGCTGGAGGGGGTGACCCCATTCTCTACCAACACTTATTTTGATTCTTCGGACATCCCGAAGTATATATTCTTATTCTCCCAGGCTTTGGTATAATCTCACACATCGTAGCCTATTATTCAGGCAAAAAAGAGCCCTTCGGCTATATGGGTATAGTGTGGGCTATAATAGCAATTGGGTTATTAGGCTTTATTGTATGAGCCCACCACATGTTTACGGTTGGTATGGACGTTGACACTCGCGCATATTTTACATCCGCCACTATAATTATTGCCATCCCGACAGGTGTTAAAGTGTTTAGCTGATTGGCTACACTTCACGGCGGGGCAATTAAATGGGAAACCCCCCTACTATGAGCCCTGGGCTTTATTTTCCTCTTTACTGTCGGGGGCCTGACAGGCATTGTCCTAGCTAATTCATCGCTAGATATTGTGCTCCACGACACGTACTATGTTGTGGCCCACTTCCACTACGTGCTTTCAATAGGAGCTGTCTTTGCCATCGTTGCTGCCTTTGTTCACTGATTCCCGCTATTCTCAGGCTACACTCTACACAGCACCTGAACCAAAATTCACTTCGGGGTTATGTTTGTGGGCGTAAATCTAACCTTTTTCCCACAGCACTTTCTTGGTCTTGCCGGAATGCCCCGACGATACTCTGACTACCCAGACGCATACACGCTGTGGAACACAATTTCATCAATTGGCTCACTAGTCTCTCTTGTGGCTGTAATCATGTTTTTATTTATTATCTGAGAAGCATTTGCCGCAAAACGAGAAGTTTCAGCAGTTGAGCTCACTCTAACAAATGTCGAATGACTACACGGCTGCCCGCCACCCTATCACACATTTGAGGAACCTGCATTTGTACAAGTCCAACAACCGGCCCTGGCTTATCCTAGCCACTAGCTAACGAGAAAGGAGGGAATCGAACCCCCATGTGATGGTTTCAAGCCAACCACATAACCACTCTGTCACTTTCTTACATAAGGTGCTAATTAAATATCATAATGATGCTTTGTCAGGGCATAATTGTGGGTTGAACCCCCGCGCACCTTAAAAATGGCCCACCCCTCACAACTAGGTTTACAAGATGCCGCCTCACCTGTGATAGAAGAACTCCTCCACTTCCACGACCATGCACTAATAATTGTTTTCCTTATTAGCACTTTAGTTCTTTACATTATTGTTGCCATAGTTTCAACAAAGCTTACCAACAAATACATCTTAGACTCCCAGGAGATTGAAATTATTTGAACCCTACTCCCGGCTCTAATCCTGATTCTAATTGCCCTTCCCTCCCTACGAATTTTGTACCTTATAGATGAAATTAACGACCCGCACCTCACCATCAAAGCGGTGGGTCACCAGTGATACTGAAGCTACGAGTACACAGACTATGAGGAGCTCGGCTTTGATTCTTATATAGTGCCTACTCAAGACCTAACCCCCGGGCAATTCCGACTTTTAGAAACCGACCACCGAATAGTAATCCCAGTTGAGTCCCCCATCCGAATTCTTGTCACAGCTGAAGACGTACTCCACTCATGAGCCGTCCCTTCTTTGGGCGTTAAAATAGATGCTGTACCAGGGCGACTAAACCAGGTTGCATTTATTGCCTCCCGACCTGGGGTCTATTATGGTCAGTGCTCAGAAATCTGTGGGGCAAACCACAGCTTTATACCCATTGTGGTAGAAGCTGTCCCGCTACAACACTTTGAAAACTGATCTTCTTTAATGCTTCAAGACGCCTCACTAAGAAGCTAAACAGGGAAAAGCGTTAGCCTTTTAAGCTAAAGATTGGTGACCCCCGCCCACCCTTAGTGATTATGCCCCAACTAAACCCTGCACCCTGATTTATAATCTTAGCACTTTCCTGACTTGTTTTTCTCATTATTATTCCCCCCAAAGTCTTAGCCCACAACTTTCCCAACGAACCCTCACCCACGTCTGCTGAAAAGCCAGAGGTAATACCATGAAACTGACCATGATACTAAACTTTTTTGACCAATTTATAAGCCCAACACTACTAGGAGTACCCCTTATTCTTGTTGCACTAACTATCCCCTGAACCCTATACCCCCAACCAACAGCCCGGTGACTCAATAACCGCCTCCTCACTATCCAAGGCTGATTTATTAATCGTTTTACACAACAGATCTTTTTACCATTAGGGGTTGGTGGGCATAAGTGAGCTTTAATACTTACCTCTCTTATGCTATTTCTTATTACACTCAACATACTGGGCCTGCTGCCGTATACATTCACGCCAACTACCCAACTATCTTTAAATATGGCACTAGCAGTCCCCCTATGACTTGCCACAGTCATTATCGGCATACGAAATCAGCCGACCCACGCCCTAGGCCACATGCTGCCAGAAGGAACACCAACCTTGCTTATTCCTATCTTGATTGTCATCGAAACAATTAGCCTCTTCATCCGCCCGCTGGCCCTAGGGGTACGACTCACCGCCAACTTAACAGCCGGCCACCTCCTCATTCAACTTATTGCAACCGCAGCCTTTGTCCTCCTGCCTTTAATACCAACCGTCGCTTTACTAACGACAGCCCTTCTGTTTCTTCTAACGCTACTTGAAGTAGCGGTAGCCATGATCCAGGCCTACGTCTTTGTTCTTCTTTTAAGCCTCTACCTACAAGAGAACGTATAATGGCCCACCAAGCACACGCATACCACATAGTAGACCCGAGCCCTTGGCCCCTTACAGGTGCAATTGCAGCACTTTTATTAACCTCAGGAACAGCCATCTGAATACATTTCCACTCCACAACCTTAATAACCCTTGGGGTAATTTTACTCTTGCTGACCATGTACCAGTGATGACGCGATATCGTACGAGAAGGAACATTCCAGGGGCACCACACGCCCCCAGTACAAAAAGGCCTTCGATACGGGATAATCCTCTTCATTACCTCCGAGGTGTTCTTCTTTGTTGGGTTCTTCTGAGCCTTTTACCACTCAAGCTTAGCCCCCACCCCAGAACTAGGAGGCTGCTGACCCCCAGCTGGAATTACAGCACTAGATCCCTTTGAAGTTCCGCTGCTCAATACGGCCGTCTTACTAGCATCTGGCGTCACAGTAACTTGAGCGCACCACAGCATTATAGAGGGAAACCGTAAACAAGCTATTCAATCCCTCTTCCTGACAATTCTCCTAGGCTTTTATTTTTCAGCTCTTCAAGCTTTGGAGTACTACGAAGCGCCTTTTACCATTGCCGATGGAGTCTACGGCTCCACCTTCTTTGTGGCAACCGGCTTTCACGGCCTACACGTAATTATTGGCTCAACTTTTCTTGCCGTATGCCTTGTACGACAGATTCAATACCACTTCACATCAGAACACCACTTCGGCTTTGAAGCCGCCGCCTGATACTGGCACTTCGTAGACGTTGTTTGACTCTTCCTCTATATCTCAATTTATTGATGAGGCTCATATCTTCCTAGTACAATGTTAGTATAAGTGACTTCCAATCACCCGGTCTTGGTTAAAATCCAAGGGATGATAATGAACTTAGTAACGGTTATGCTAATAATCTCGATTTCCCTTTCTACTATTCTTGCTCTCGTCTCCTTCTGACTCCCTCAAATAAGTCCAGATCACGAAAAGCTTTCACCCTACGAATGCGGTTTTGACCCCTTAGGGTCTGCCCGCCTTCCATTCTCAATACGATTTTTTCTGGTAGCAATTCTCTTTATTCTTTTTGATTTAGAGATCGCACTTTTACTCCCCCTTCCTTGAGGGGATCAACTCCCTTCGCCCCTTGCCGCCTTCACTTGAGCTGCTACCGTGTTACTCATATTAACCCTAGGCCTTGTATACGAATGGTCACAAGGCGGCCTAGAATGAGCTGAATAGGCAATTAGTTTAAGAAAAACATTTGATTTCGGCTCAAAAGCTTGCAGTTAAAGTCTGCAATAGCCTAATGACCCCCACTCAATTCGCCTTCTCTTCAGCTTTCACGATTGGCCTAGCGGGATTAGCGTTCCACCGCACCCACCTCTTATCTGCATTACTATGCCTAGAAGGAATAATACTCTCCCTGTTTGTTGCCCTCTCACTATGAACACTTAATCTAGACTCCACCAGCTTTGCCGCCTCCCCCATTCTGCTTCTTGCTTTTTCCGCATGCGAAGCCAGCACAGGACTAGCTCTTCTTGTAGCAACCGCACGAACACACGGCTCAGATCGTCTACAGACCCTTAACCTGCTACAATGCTAAAAATTCTTCTTCCAACCATTATGCTCATTCCTACGGTCTGGCTGACCCCCCCCAAAAAACTATGGTCCTCCTCATTAGCCCTTAGCCTTATTATTGCCTTTATTAGCTTTTCGCTCATCAACAACCCAGAAGAAGTCGGGTGAACCTCAATAAACCTATACATGGCCACGGACCCCCTCTCCACCCCCCTCCTAATTCTCACTTGCTGACTTCTACCACTAATAATCCTCGCCAGTCAATTTCACACTGCATCCGAACCAATTAATCGACAACGAACCTATATTACCCTTCTGACCTCCCTCCAAATTTTTTTGATTCTTGCTTTTAGTGCAACAGAGTTGATCATGTTTTACGTTATATTTGAGGCTACCTTAATTCCAACACTCATTATCATCACCCGCTGAGGAAACCAGACTGAGCGTCTTAACGCAGGCACCTATTTCTTATTTTATACCCTAGCCGGCTCTCTCCCCCTGCTAGTGGCCCTCCTTCACCTCCATAACGGCCTCGGCTCTCTCTCCACACTTATTCTACCCCTAACTGAACACTTAGCCCTCCAATCCTGAGGAGACAAAATCTTGTGAGCCGGCTGCTTACTTGCTTTTTTAGTTAAGATGCCTTTGTATGGAGTACACCTATGACTTCCAAAAGCTCATGTGGAGGCCCCAGTAGCAGGCTCTATAGTTCTTGCGGCCGTTCTCCTCAAACTGGGCGGGTACGGCATAGCCCGGGTAATCATCATATTGGAGCCCTTAACTAAAGAAATAAGTTACCCCTTCATGGTCCTCGCCATGTGAGGCCTCGTGATGGCAGGGTCTGTCTGCATGCGCCAGACAGACCTTAAATCCCTGATCGCTTATTCTTCTGTGAGCCACATGGGCCTCGTCGCCGCTGGTATTTTAATTCAAACACCCTGAGGGCTCTCGGGCGCCCTTGCACTGATGATTGCACACGGCCTCACGTCTTCTGCGCTTTTTTGCTTGGCCAACACCAACTATGAACGGACACACAGCCGCACTATAGTACTTGCCCGCGGCCTTCAAGTGATTATGCCACTAATGGCATGCTGATGGCTCTTCTTAACCCTGGCAAACCTGGCACTTCCACCATCCCCCAACCTTATAGGGGAACTAATAATTATTGTTTCTACTTTTAACTGGTCCCCCTGAACACTTCTTCTCACCGGATCCGCCACCCTAATCACCGCAGCCTACTCCCTCTACATATTTTTAATAACCCAGCGAGGCCCCACCCCAAGCCACATGTTAGCGCTTCAACCAACCCACTCCCGGGAACACCTCCTCATCACCCTCCACCTCCTTCCCCTCGCCCTAATCATCTTAAAGCCAGAAACTATCTTAGGCTGAGCCGCATGTAAGTATAGTTTAATTAAAATGCCAGATTGTGATTCTGAAGACGGGGGTTAAAACCCCCCTACTCACCAAGAGAGGCTTGCTAGCAACGGAGACTGCTAATTTCCGACACCTCAGTTAAATTCTGAGGCTCACTTGGAGCTTCTGAAGGATAAAAGCCATCCGTTGGTCTTAGGAACCAAAGACTCTTGGTGCAACTCCAAGCAGAAACTATGCACCCAACCCCCGTAATATTAACCTCAAGCATGCTATTAGTTTTTATTATCTTGCTGTACCCCCTAATAACAACCCTCACCCCAGGCCTTAAAGCTCGAACCTGACCCTTATCCAAGGTAAAGACCGCCGTTAAGCTGGCCTTTTTTGTTAGCCTTCTACCAGCAGCTCTTTTCTTAAACGAAGGCGTAGAAGCCGTTTTAACCAGCTTGTCTTGAATTACCCTTCAAACATTTAATATTTCCCTGAGCTTTAACTTTGACATTTATTCCACAGTTTTTGTTCCGATTGCCCTTTACGTCACCTGGTCTATTCTAGAGTTTGCATCCTGATACATGCACGCCGACCCTAACGTGTCCCGTTTCTTTAAATACCTCCTAACGTTCCTCATTGCTATACTGGTGCTTGTTACAGCAAACAATATGTTCCAGCTGTTCATCGGATGAGAGGGCGTAGGTATCATATCCTTTTTACTCATCGGCTGGTGGTACGGCCGCGCAGACGCGAACACAGCCGCCCTACAAGCTGTCTTATATAACCGGGTCGGTGATATTGGATTAATCCTAGCAATAGCCTGGCTGGGCACCAAGACAAACTCGTGAGAACTTCAACAAATCTTTTCAGCCTCTAAAGATCAGGACCTAACTCTACCACTCTTCGGACTAATCCTAGCGGCCACCGGAAAATCAGCCCAATTTGGACTTCACCCCTGACTTCCCTCCGCCATAGAGGGCCCCACCCCAGTTTCCGCCTTACTCCACTCGAGCACCATAGTTGTTGCGGGCATCTTCCTCCTCATTCGAATAAGCCCTCTTATGGAAAACAACGCCCTTGCACAAACCACATGTCTCTGTCTCGGGGCCATTACCACTGTTTTTACAGCAATTTGTGCACTCACACAGAACGACATCAAGAAAATTGTAGCCTTTTCTACTTCGAGTCAACTAGGACTTATGATAGTAACCATTGGATTAAACCAACCCCAACTCGCTTTTCTGCACATTTGCACACACGCCTTCTTCAAAGCCATGCTATTTTTATGTTCGGGGTCTATCATCCACTGCTTGAACGACGAACAAGACATCCGAAAAATAGGCGGGATGAACCAGCTGGCTCCCACCACCTGTTCTGCACTTACCATTGGTAGCCTCGCCCTAACAGGTACTCCCTTTTTGGCCGGGTTTTTTTCAAAGGACTCAATTATTGAAGCCCTTAACACGTCCCACTTAAACGCCTGAGCCCTTATTTTAACTCTCATTGCCACCTCTTTTACCGCCGTCTATAGCCTCCGCGTAATCTACTTTGTGTGTATGGGCAACCCTCGATTTAATCCACTCTCGCCCATCAACGAAAATAACCCCTCAGCCGTAAACCCAATTAAACGACTTGCCTGAGGGAGTATCGTAGCGGGGTTCCTCATCACCCTTAACCTCCTTCCATCAAAAACCCCTGTAATATCCATGCCTACCTCCCTTAAACTAGCCGCCCTTGCCGTTTCGGTCTTGGGGGTGATTGCCGCCCTTGAGCTGGCCCGCCTTACTAACAAACAATTTAAAATTACCCCAACTATTAAACCCCACCACTTCTCAAACATGCTGGGCTACTTTCCCACAGTTCTTCACCGACTTGCTCCCAAGACGAGCCTTATCCTTGGTCAACTAGTGGCCACCCAGATGATTGACCAAACTTGAATAGAGAAGTCGGGACCAAAGGCAATTATTTCTTTCAACACCCCTATCGTCTCAACCACGAGCAATATTCAACAGGGCATGATTAAAACCTACCTAACCCTTTTTTTCCTCACGCTCGTTGTATTCATACTAATCCTCTATCTCTAAACAGGGCGTAACGCCCCACGATTTAAACCTCGGGTTAGCTCTAGCACCACGAACAAGGTAATGAGCAAAACCCACGCCGCCAAAACCAACATCCCTCCCCCTAAGGAATATATTACCGCCACCCCTCCGATATCCGCCCGCAACATTCCAAGGTCCCACCCCCCTGAGAAAGGCCCCGCCAGCTCTGCCCCTCACCCATCAACCAAGACGAACCCTCCCACCCCTGCCCCCACCACATAACTAACTATGGCCCAAAACACAGGCCAACTAAGTCAGGTCTCGGGGTAAGGCTCCGCAGCCAAAGCTGCTGAATAAGCAAACACTACAAGCATCCCCCCAAGATAAATAAGAAATAGTACCAAAGACAAAAACGTACCCCCCCACCCGACTAGAATCCCACACCCCATTCCAGCTACTATTACTAACCCTAAAGCCGCGAAGAAGGGAGACGGATTTGAAGCTACCGCAGACAACCCCAGCACTAGACCAAACAGAAACAAAGCTATAAGATAAGACATGGTTCCCGCCCGGGTTTTCACCAGGACCAATGGCTTGAAAAACCACCGTTGCATTAAACTACAGGAACCCTAATGGCCAACCTACGAAAGTCACACCCACTACTCAAAATTGCCAACGACGCAGTCGTAGACCTCCCTGCCCCAGCCAACATCTCGGTTTGGTGAAACTTTGGTTCGCTCCTCGGACTATGCTTAATTGCCCAACTATTAACAGGCCTCTTTCTGGCCATGCACTACACCTCTGATATTACCACCGCCTTCTCTTCCGTCGCCCACATCTGTCGAGATGTGAACTACGGCTGACTAATCCGCAACATGCACGCCAACGGGGCCTCCTTCTTCTTTATCTGCATTTACCTCCACATCGGGCGAGGCCTCTACTATGGCTCGTATCTTTACAAGGAGACCTGAAATATTGGGGTCATTCTTCTTTTACTTGTAATAATAACCGCATTCGTGGGCTACGTTCTTCCATGAGGGCAAATGTCATTCTGAGGCGCCACCGTTATTACCAACCTACTGTCTGCTTTCCCGTACATTGGTAGCACCCTTGTTCAATGAATTTGAGGCGGTTTCTCTATTGACAACGCAACCCTTACGCGATTTTTTGCATTCCACTTTCTATTCCCTTTTGTTATTGCAGCTGTCACAGTTGTTCACCTCATTTTCCTCCACGAAACTGGCTCAAACAACCCAACCGGCTTAAACTCGGACGCTGACAAGATTTCATTTCACCCATACTTCTCATACAAGGACCTTCTCGGCTTTGCGGCTCTCCTTATTGCCCTAGTATCCTTAGCCCTATTCTCACCCAACTTGCTTGGTGACCCTGATAACTTCACCCCTGCCAACCCCCTCGTGACCCCCGCACATATTAAGCCGGAATGGTACTTCCTCTTTGCCTATGCCATCCTTCGCTCAATTCCTAATAAGCTAGGCGGAGTCTTAGCCCTCCTCTTTTCGATTCTAGTGCTTATGCTGGTACCTATTCTCCACACTTCTAAACAGCGAAGTCTCACCTTCCGCCCTTTGACACAGTTCCTATTTTGAGTTTTAATTGCAGACGTATTAATCCTCACTTGAATTGGGGGCATGCCAGTTGAACACCCCTTCATCATCATCGGACAAGTAGCTTCTTTCCTCTATTTCCTTCTATTTCTAGTGCTATCCCCCGTAGCAGCCCTAGTTGAGAATAAAATGCTTGAATGACAATGCACTAGTAGCTCAGAGCTCAGAGCGCCGGCCTTGTAAGTCGGATGTCGAAGGTTAAAACCCTTCCTACTGCTATCAAAGAAGGGGGATTCGAACCCCCGCCCCTAACTCCCAAAGCTAGGATTCTAAACTTAACTATTCTTTGACGAGCTCTGCCCCATGAGGTATATTACATATATGTATTTACACCATTAATTAATTTAACCATATATGAATAATTATTGGGGACATATCATTAATGATAGTACATAAATTATATAAGTACATATAAATATTACATTATACCTAAGGTATTACATAAACCATAACTGATTAATCCCTAATATGCTAAGTCTAGGACCTACATTTTTCTTAATCAAAATAATATTAAATTAAGAAGATTTGGCAAGAATCAACAAGATAATCAAGATCAAAACAAATTAGCAGTAAGAACCGACCATCAGTTGATTACTTAATGTTAACGTTTATTGATGGTCAGGGACAAAAATCGTGGGGGTTTCACTTCTCACATTATTCCTGGCATTTGGTTCCTACTTCAGGAACACAACTATATTTACTCCCCTAACGTTTATCGACGCTTGCATAAGTTAATGGTGTAAATACATACTCCTCGTTACCCACCATGCCGGGCATTCACTCTAGAGTGCAGCTGGTTCCTTTTATTGGTTTCCTTTCACTTTGCATCTCAGAGTGCACACAGTAATGACCAAGAAGGTTGAACATTTTCCTTGCAGGAGTATTATAGTGAAGATCAGCAGGACATGAATAGAAGGGTCGCACAACTGATTTCAGGAGCATAAAGAATTTATTTTTTTTACAAATTAATCCTAATCACCCCCTTTTTTGTGCGTAAAATCCCCCCTACCCCCCTTTACTCCTGGGAACTTATTATTCCTGAAAACCCCCCCGGAAACAGGAAAGTACCTAGAAGCATTTTTTATTTTTTTCTAAAAGTGTGATATTATATTATTACAATATTGCACAT